TACTTAGACTTATGGAGTTTTGTATAGAATATCTATATCAAAACAAAAGTGAGTCAATTTCTACCATTATTATGATATTACAATCCGATTGGGTACTAAAAATGGATTCGGGATTTAATCTGCTCCATGAGATAAAGACATAATCATTAGAAACAATATAGAATTTTTTTTTAACAACATGGAACTTTTTCGTGGATTCCTCTGTTCAAAAAAAAAATTCGCATAGAAGAGAGATATTTTACCTATACCTATATATTTTTTTTAGTAGAATTCGTAGAATACACTTGGAGGGTGTATGAAGACTTGTATTTATTAAACATGTGCAGATATAACTATAGTTATATATATATCTCCTCCTTTATTACAGTTCTATTCGGGACACCACATGTCATGCTCTATGAAAATTTCTATTTTCTATTCAACGAAAAATTGTAAAAATTGAATCCCGAAAATTCCCTATTATAATTTTAATTGAGAAGGATTTTTTTCTTATATCATTAGGGAAACCTAATTTTCAATTTTAATCCCAGAATCATTTATGAATTCACAGTCAATAGTTAAAGTTAACGGTTCCCATTTGTCCTGAATTTTGGCTTTTGTGAATGAAAATCCAATCCACATTTGATTTTTTATTTTCTTTCAATAGAAAAGTTTTTCGGTTTTTAGTTTTAGATATTGTGTGTTGTAAGATACTATCAATCGAAGAGATAGAGCCAATCCAAACAAAAAGGGGAAGGCCCCTCTTTTAGGAAGGGGATTAAGGAAAAGAGGATTCAAGAAACAAGTAGAATAAAAAAAAAGAAGTTTAGTAATCCCCCCCCCCAAAAAAGGAATATTATCATCTATTTTGTATCGTTTTGGCGGCATGGCCGAGCGGTAAGGCGGGGGACTGCAAATCCTTTTTCCCCAGTTCAAATCCGGGTGTCGCCTCATCAACAAAAGAATCGAAATACCTTCTTCTGTTTTGCCGATATAACTTTATCATTTTTTTTCCAGCAGAAGTAAGCAGAAGAAAAAGCCTCTTTAGATTTACTTGATTCTAAGCATCGTTGGGGGTTCCGTTCTCTAAAATGTTATAAATCCTTGCGTCTAGGTTTCAAGGATTTATTAGAGTAATGAAAAAAAGAATCGTTAAATCTTGATATGATAGCCCTTCGACTACTAATGTAGTGTCTACTGACTGGGTCTTGAATTAGATTGGATAGACAGATAGGGAATCTAATTGATTTTTTAGTTACGGAAAGGGAGGAAGATACTTTATAGACGGACTCATGAAAATATCTGAGTGCTCGAGCATTCAATCAATATTATATTGAATGGATAATTGGCTTTTTCTTAAAATCTTTTAAAAAGTGATATTTATTAATATTAAGTAAAAAAAGAAATTCTTTCTTTTCGGTAAGCTCAAGTCACGCATGTAATAGGCCATCTCCCGATTGTCTGTATGAAACAATCGGGAGACTCTAAAGATTAGACCAAATGAGAAAGGAATAGAATATTAGGGGTATGTGATAGATAGTGATCTATCTTGATTCTCTATTTTTATACTTTTTACTTCATGTAATGAAATGCAGGGCAACAAAAGAAAGACTAGGTCTTATTATTCCTAGATGTTACTAACACTCCTTTGATACTTCCAAGAGTTTCTCTCCGTCTTTTATTTACTTGTGCTTAATGTTTTTCGATTATACTCGAAATCATATATATAATAAATAACTTGTTATAATTAGATTTTTTGGATTGTTTCATCAACGCTGTTGTGTCCGAATCTCTTTTTGACTATGCGCTAGTGATTCCACTATTATTAGTGAACAATAATGATTAGTGAGCAATAATGGAATAATTCTTTTATATTCATAGAGATAGGGGACATAATTCACATGGATATGGTAAGTCTCGCTTGGGCTGCTTTAATGGTAGTCTTTACATTTTCCCTTTCACTCGTAGTATGGGGAAGAAGTGGACTCTAGAGGTACTACTAATTGAAGAATCAAACTGTATCGATTGTTTTTTAGATTGTTCTGCAAAGCTTTTTTTATTTCATTTGTTGTTGTTTTTGGTTTCTCTTTTTTTCTTTGATTTTTCTTTGAACAGTAAGTAAAAAAAAAAGAGTTCTATTATTATTATAAGTTTTTAAGTGGATACATACTTTCGACACGAAAGAACATAGACATAGTGGTTGTCCGATGAAATACTACGCATAATAATATACTACCTCATAATAAGATAGTACCTCGGGGTAGCCACCCACATATTACGTGCGCTTGTTTTATTGATTATGATTTTAGTTATTTTCTTGGATTTATGCTTGTTTTATGGAACTCATTTCATATCATGGTTCAAACGTTAAAGATGGGGTTTGCTAATTCTTTTCGAAATCCGAAGATAAAAAGTTGTTCCCACGGAACCGAACCCCTGGATCATCTGTGAACTACTCAATCAATTACTTCTTTAGAATGCTAAAAAAAGATTACTCTATTTTTTTTATTAATGCCCATAACATTTTTTTCCTTTATTGATGGTGGGTATCGGAATTCATATTGAAAAGAATGAGAAATCTCGAAATTAGAATCGTAAGAGTAAGAGTGGCCTTTCGATTATTTCATTTCAGATTCATTGGAATGAATCAACATAAATTATGAAGCAAAGAAATAGAATTGGCCCACTATGTATATTATATCAATTACATATATGTAATTGATTGATATGATATCTATATATAAATATATAGATATATATTGTAGATTCATCCATATTCAACCTGTATTTTTATACAGTACAATTTTATACACTTCAATAACAATAATAGATAGTATGGTAGAAGGATTCATATATTTCTTTCTACCATACTATCGGATCTCATAGAATACTTCTCTCGTAGAATACTGATAATTCTAGTCCGCCCATTTCATTTATTTAAGACGCGAAATTTTAATCCTTTTCGTTTCATTTTTCTTATCTTCAATCATTGATAAGAACAAAAAAGTCAAGTTTAATTCAAATTAATCACTTTGACTGATTGTTTTTACGTATATTATAAGTAAAAATGCGGTAGGAACTAGAATGAACAGTGCAGTAGCAATAAATGCGAGAATATTTACTTCCATAATCTCATCGTTTCATTTTTTTTCGCAATAACTCGGGATTTAATCCCATAGAGATGATAAATGTTTCGCTTGTAAATTCAATGGGATGCATTAAATATCGATGATGATGATATCGAATCGTATTAAAATATCATATCATGAATAACAATATCAGAGCTATCAAATCGATTCATCGTCGAGAATTGAATAGTATAACATAGGAAGATCTTTTATCCATACCGAATTCAAACAAAATGGGATTCCTGATCCAATCAAGAATTTCTTTACTTTATTTATCATTTTTTGCATTCTTTTCTCTAATCTACTGCCCTCTCTCTTGTCCAATGCAATCATCTGATGAAATTTCATCAGACTATCTTTACCCTCACATTGGTTATAAACAAACTCAAGCAAACAATAGCAGCGAAATTCAAAAAAGGAAAAGGAGGGAGGTTCGAACTAAACCCCTTCCTTTTTTTGTACTGATCAAATAAAAAAAAAAAAAAAAATAAGAAAGATCCCGTTTGGAATCAAATTCATTTATCTTATTTGTTCTCTCTTTCACAGGAAAGGAAGAGATGAATTGATGTATTTTTTTTGTTGGATTTGGATCCATCGGGACTGACGGGGCTCGAACCCGCAGCTTCCGCCTTGACAGGGCGGTGCTCTGACCAATTGAACTACAATCCCAGGGAAATAAAGTGTACAACATATATTTATGATTTAATTTCCTTCAAACCCTTTCTATGTAGATTTTAGATTAGAATTGTCATATTCTAACAGAGACGCGAGTAATAGATTGATATACGAGGGGACATGCACTTTAGTGATAGGAGCATGGATTAATAGTTATTTTTTCGTTATTGTCAAATTAATTGATAATCAATCTGTATTCTTTTTTTTCTTAAATTTATTTTTTTCTGAAACTTTATATTTACAGATCCTGACCTGATATGAGTCGAGATCATTATCAAGATCCGAATTTGTGGGAAAAAGAAATAGAAAAAAAAAATAACAGTAGAGAAAGATATCAGAAAATAGGAGTTTTTTTTTTTATTTTATTCTTCCCTATCAAGCATTTACGTAGAAGGACAAATGGGTTATATTATTTCATGGTGGATCCGAAAATTATTGGGCCGAGCTGGATTTGAACCAGCGTAGACATATTGCCAACGAATTTACAGTCCGTCCCCATTAACCGCTCGGGCATCGACCCCGGAAGAATCAATTCGAAGCTTATTGATAATCCATGATCAACTTGCTTTCGTAGTACCCTACCCCCAGGGGAAGTCGAATCCCCGCTGCCTCCTTGAAAGAGAGATGTCCTGAACCACTAGACGATGGGGGCATACTTGCCCGACTACCATCATACTATGATCATAGTATGAATAGTTTTTTGAAATTGTCAATATAAATATAATGGAATAATATGACTCAATTTGAAGGATTTTTCTGTCTTTCATTATTCCATAGAATTTTTTGATTTATCATTTATATTTATGAATCGTTCATTCTAATCACCATTATCTAAATAATTCTATATAGAAATTCTTTTATTTTAAATTGCATTTTAATAATATACATAAATTTGAATACATAGTTATATTCATTACATATAGATAATTACATATAGAATATCAAATGAAAATAGTGATTAGAAGAAACGTCTAAAAAATGAAAAACAAAAAATGATAAATATTCGAAAAGAAAAAAATAAAATATTATAACTATAAAAAAATAATAAAAAAATACGAAGGCTAGTACCCTTCCCTTCGGGAAGTGATTGGTCTGCCATCTGCTATAATCTAAACGGGATTAAACTCCATTTCTCATACTTTCATTGATTCACTCATTGTTAAGATTAGGTTCGGTAGGTATATTTCGATCTCAAACTAAGTCAAGAAATTCAAAAAC